GAACAGTGATTGGATTGATGATAAAATAGAATCCTGGGTCGCGACCAGTGATTCGATTGATGATGAAGAAAGAGAATTTTTGGTTCAATTCTCCACCTTAACGACAGAAAAAGGGATTGATCAAATTCTATTGAGTCTGACTCATAGTGATTATTTATCTAGTGATCATTTATCAAAGAACGACTCTGGTTATCAAATGATTGAACACCCAGGATCAATTTACTTACGATATTTAGTTGACATTCATAAAAAGTGTCTAATGAATTATGAGTTCAATACATCCTGTTTAGCAGAAAGACGGATATTCCTTGCTCATTATCAGACAATCACTTATTCACAAACCTCGTGGGGGGCTAATAGTTTTCATTTCCCGTCTCATGAAAAACCCTTTTCGCTCCGCTTAGCCCTATCCCCCTCTAGGGGTATTTTAGTGATAGGTTCTATAGGAACTGGACGCTCCTATTTGGTCAAATACCTAGCGACAAACTCCTATGTTCCTTTGGTATTTCTGAACAAGTTCCTGGATAACAAGCCTAAAGGTTTTCTTATTGATGATATCGATATTGATGATAGTGACAATATTGATGATAGTGACGAGATTGATGCTAGTGACGATATTGATCGTGACCTTGATACGGAGCTGGAGCTGCTAACTATGATGAATGCGCTAACTATGGATATGATGCCGGAAATAGACCGATTTTCTATCACCCTTCAATTCGAATTAGCAAAAGCAATGTCTCCTTGCATAATATGGATTCCAAACATTCATGATCTGGATGTGAATGAGTCGAATTACTTATCCCTCGGTCTATTAGTGAACTATCTATCCAGGGATTGTGAAAGATGTTTCACTAGAAATATTCTTGTTATTGCTTCGACTCATATTCCCCAAAAAGTGGATCCCGCTCTAATAGTTCCGAATAAATTAAACACATGCATTAAGATACGAAGGCTTCTTATTCCACAACAACGAAAGCACTTTTTCAATCTTTCATATACTAGGGGATTTCACTTGGAAAATAAAATGTTCCATACTAATGAATTCGGGTACATAACCATGGGTTCCAATGTACGAGATCTTGTAGCACTTACCAACGAGGCCTTATCTATTAGTATTACACAGAAGAAATCAATTATAGACACTAATACAATTAGATCCGCTCTTCATAGACAAACTTGGGATTTGCGATCCCAGGTAAGATCGGTTCAGGATCATGGGATCCTTTTCTATCAGATAGGAAGGGCTGTTGCACAAAATGTACTTCTAAGTAATTGCCCCATAGATCCTATATCTATCTATATGAAGAAGAAATCATGTAACGAAGGGGATTCTTATTTGTACAAATGGTACTTCGAACTTGGAACGAGCATGAAGCAATTAATGATACTTCTTTATCTTTTGAGTTGTTCTGCCGGATCGATCGCCCAAGACCTTTGGTCTCTACCCGGACCCGATGAAAAAAATGGGATCACTTCTTATGGACTCGTTGAGAATGATTCTGATCTAGTTCATGGCCTATTAGAAGTAGAAGGCGCTCTGGGGGGATCCTCACGGACAGAAAAAGATTGCAGTCAGTTTGATAATGATCGAGTTACATTGCTTCTTCGGCCCGAACCAAGGAATCCTTTAGATATGATGAAAAATGGATCTTGTTCTATCGTTGATCAGAGATTTCTCTATGAAAAATACGAATCGGAGTTTGAAGAAGGGGAAGTAGAAGGAGCCCTCGACCCGCAACAGATAGAAGAGGATTTATTCAATCACATAGTTTGGGCTCCTAGAATATGGCGCCCTTGGGGCTTTCTATTTGATTGTATCGAAAGGCCCAATGAATTGGGATTTCCCTATTGGGCCAGGTCATTTCGAGGCAAGCGGATCATTTATGATGAAGAGAATGAGCTTCAAGAGAATGATTCGGAGTTCTTGCAGAGTGGAACCATGCAGTACCAGACACGAGATAGATCTTTCAAAGAACAAGGTTTTTTTCGAATAAGCCAATTCATTTGGGACCCTGCAGATCCACTCTTTTTCCTATTCAAAGATCAGCCCTCTGTCTCTGTGTTTTCACATCGAGAATTCTTTGCAGATGAAGAGATGTCAAAGGGGCTTCTTACTTCCCAAACAGATCCTCCTACATCTATATATAAACGCTGGTTTCTCAAGAATACGCAAGAAAAGCACTTCGAATTGTTGATTCATCACCAGAGATGGCTTAGAACCAAGAGTTCATTATCTAATGGATCTTTCCGTTCTAATACCCTATCCGAGAGTTATCAGTATTTATCAAATCTGTTCCTATCTAACGGAAGGTTATTGGATCAAATGACAAAGACATTGTTGAGAAAAAGATGGCTTTTTCCGGATGAAATGAAAATTGGATTCATGTAACAGGAGAAAGATTTCCCATTCCTTAGCCGGAAGGATATATGGCCATGAAATAAAGAGGGAGTTGAACAGAATTGACTGGGTGGTAGAGTCGTGGAAACGCGTGTTTCT